AAAACTTTATTATAAAATTTAGTTTTTACTATACCTAATATGTATTTAAGAAGGTAGATTGGTAGTTAATTTTAATTTAGGAATTTCGAAAAAAAATGAATAAAAAAAATAACACTTTTTTTTTTCTCGAGGATTTGATTAGACTAAGTTTTTTTAGTACTGTTTTTTCGAAAATCGTCTTATGAGGGCATTTTTGTACAAGAATTATTTAACTAGGGTGTTTAATTTATTGGGAAAAATAAAAATGTAAAGTCAATTTTATTTTCTGCTCTATATTAAAACTTGTTGAATCCAAGAATATATATTATATATTATATATTAAATTCTTATATATATATATACATTATATATAAATAAGCGATAGATATATAATGTTTATATAATATTACTATAATTTATATATTATTTTATATATATATATAATCTGGTTTAATATGTATATAATACCAATTTATCAATACAGCTTATAGTATAGTAAAGACTCTAAAAAAAAAAAGAAAAAGAAGATATATAAGAATTATATAATAATATTATATAAATATTTTATATAATATTAAATTCTTATATATCTATAATCATATATAATATATATATATAAATATTTAATATATATATATATAATATTGTTATATATATAATGATTTAATTTATTATTATATAAATTATAATATATAAATATATATATATTAATATATCCTTATATATCTATATATATAATAATATATAAATATTTAATGAAAAAAAAAAAAAAACCCTTATTTCTATCGTATAATAAATAGTCTTATAGAATAAGGTTAGAGAGTATATTTAACTTTCATTGCTATTATAGTATATAGTAATTTTATGATAATAGACTAATATAGTAATATTACTGTTTAATGTTTTAGTAATTAAACTCTTTATAATCAAATAAATAATACTATACGCGGCGGCGCGAGCCGGGGTTGGGTTAGTGAATAGTAATTTTACAGTAAAAAAAAAAATTAGTCGGCACTGGGGGGTGCTAACGGAGGGGGTTTTCTTGGTACTCTAAATTACGGATAGCTAAAAAACTGCTCTTGGGGGAGAGCGCTATTCTGCGGGAGATAGTTGATATGGGGTTAGTGTCTGTTGTGGTTGTGCCAAAGTTTTATTTTGGCTTAAAAGCTAGCTAAATGTTTGTGTTTATATATAAGGCATATTGATTTTATAGGGGATTTTGTAGTATGTAGTTTTAAGTATTAGGGGATTCTAGACTTGGCAATTTATTTTAGTACGAACAAAATTTGTGCCAGCAGTAGCGGTTATACAAATTGTGCAAGGTAATTTGATCGAGTATAGTTAGAAGGAGAAGAGAAGGGAGAGAAGGTTTTATGGCGTTTTTAGGTGAAATTTTATAGTTGTGGAAATTCTTATTTTAGGTTTTGATGCTGGGATACTGGGCATGAAACTAGGATTAGATACCCTGCTATTCTTGGTGTTAGGTTTATGCTTGAATTAGTGTGAGTTAAGGTCTTTAAAATTAAAAGATTTGGCGGTATTTTAGTCTGTTCAGAGGAACCTGTTATTTAATCGATAGTCCACGATGACAGCAATCTTCTTTCTCAATTTATATATCGTCGTTTGTAAAAATTTTATTAGAATGATAATTTTTTTCTTGTAACAAAATAGCTTATTTCAGATCAAGGTGTAGTTTATAGGGAGATTATAATGGGTTACATTTTTTTTATTACTGGTTCTTTGTTTTAAAATTGCGGATAAATTGGATTTGATAGTAAGGTCTTTATTTATGGGATTTGATTTAGCTCTAAAATATGCACATATCGCCCGTCGCTTTCATTTTAAGGTGAAATAAGTCGTAACATAGTAGGCTTACTGGAAAGTGTGCCTGGAATGACAGGGTAGAGCTTGTAGTAAGCATTTTATTTACACTAAAAGGAGAATTGTGAGAGTCAGTTTGCCTTGAATTGAAGAGGTTATTTTTATTGTTGTATTGGCTTAGATGTTGGAATTATACTTTGTTTTGTTGTCTATGAATAAATTGGTGATTATTATAGTTTATTGTACTGTGAAGGATTTTTTTTTCGTGTTTATAAGAAGGTTTATTCTGTACCTTGTGTATCAGGGTCTATTAAATAAGGGCTATTAAATTGGCTTTCCCGATCTTAAAAGAGCTATGCTTGAATGGATTTTACTGTAGAAAAATTACTTTTAATTTAGGCGTTGTAGTGAAATGTTAGTCGTTTTTAAGGGTATCTGGTTTCTTTAGAAATGAATTCAATTCAGGCCTGCTTTATTGTGTTTATAATTTTTTATTGTACTATGTGTAGGTCTAATTCCCGGAGGGACAAGCTTTTGGGAAAATTGCTATAAGAGGCTAACTGTGGGGTTTATGTAGGATTAGAATTTTCTATCATTTTAATTATGTTAAAATTAGGGCTTCTTTTGTTTGATTTTTTCTTCTTTTTGTTTTCTATAGAGATTTCTTTAGTAATGTTGTTTATTGAGGGATTATGGTGGAATTAGTATACTGGTAAAGTAATTATGTGTTTGTTTTGTGAGGTTAGGCTAAGGAACTCGGCAATTAGTGTTTTCACCTGTTTAATAAAAACATGTCTTTTTGATTATTATGAAAGGTCGGGCCTGCCCAATGATTTTTAAATGGCCGCAGTATTTTGACTGTGCAAAGGTAGCATAATCATTAGTTTCTTGATTGGGAGCTGGAATGAAAGGTTTGATGAGGGACAATCTGTCTCTGCCTTATTATTGTTGAATTTTATTTTTGAGTAAGAAAGCTTAGATTTTATAAAAAGACGAGAAGACCCTATAGAGTTTTATGCTTAATTTTTCTGTTATTTGTATGTTTTGTATGGTATCAGGCGAGTAATCATTTTGTTGGGGTGACATTAAAATTTAATTAACTTTTAATTATTACTACGCGAATGAGCGGCTGGTTGATCCTTTATTTAAGATTATAAGACTAAATTACCTTAGGGATAACAGCGTTATTTTCCTTAGGAGTTCTTATTTGTAGGGGAGTTTGCGACCTCGATGTTGGATTAAAATTAATTTTTGGTGTAGCAGCTGAAATATTGGGTCTGTTCGACCTTTGAAATTTTACATGATCTGAGTTTAGACCGGCGTGAGCCAGGTTGGTTTCTATCTTTTATTTTGTCTGTTATTCTAGTACGAAAGGACCGGGTGGCATAATTATATTATTTATTTTGAATGTTAGTATTATTTTGGCAGATTAGTGCGTTGGATTTAGAATCCTTTGATGTGGTTTATATCACAAATAGTATTGATTACTAAGGATAGCTTGTTGGTGTGTATTTCTTTGGTGGTGCTTATTGTTTGTGTTTTGGTAGGGGTAGCTTTTCTTACCTTGCTTGAGCGTAAGGTTTTGGGGTATATTCAGGTTCGCAAAGGTCCTAATAAAGTGGGTTTTGTAGGGGTTTTGCAGCCTTTTTCTGATGCTGTAAAATTATTCACTAAGGAGCAAACTATACCTATTATGTCAAATTTCTTGATTTATTATTTTTGTCCTGCTTTAAATTTATTTATTTCTTTGTTTCTTTGGATATTGATGCCTTTTTTGTCGGTCGTTTTTAATTTTGATTTGTCTTTGTTGTTCTTTTTAAGCGTGTCAAGGTTGGGGGTTTATACTGTGATAATGGCAGGCTGGTCTTCTAATTCATCGTATTCATTATTGGGTGGGCTGCGGGCTGTTGCACAGACTATTTCTTACGAAGTGAGGTTGTCTTTGATTTTGATGTCGTATATTTTACTGGTTTTAAGGTTTAATTTGTTGGATTTTATGGTTTTTCAGGCTTATACTTGATTTATTTTTCTTTGCTTACCTTTAAGGGTAATGTGAGTTACTTCTTCATTGGCTGAGACGAATCGTACTCCCTTTGATTTTGCGGAGGGGGAGTCTGAGCTGGTATCAGGATTTAATGTTGAGTATAGTAGAGGCGGTTTTGCTATGATTTTTTTGGCTGAGTATTCTAGTATTTTGTTTATGAGTATGGTTAGGGTGCTTTTGTTTTTGGGAGGGGATTTGTATTCTTTTTGATTTTTTGTTAAGTTAGTTAGCTTATCGTTTTTCTGGGTCTGGGTTCGTGGGACTTTACCTCGTTTCCGGTATGACAAGCTTATGTATTTGGCCTGGAAAAGGTTTTTGCCTTGTTCTCTGGGGTTTTTAATGTTTTTTTTCTTTTTGAAAAGGGTGGCTTTTGCCCTTTTGTTATAGTTAATAAAATCTAGTACAAACTAATAGAGGTTGTGCTCTATCTTGTATTTTCAAAATACAGGCTTGTTCAAGCTCATTAGTTAGTTAATTGTTTTATCTCAGATTTTATATGTAAGGGGGTTTGCTGCAAAGAATAGGAAGTAGGCAAATGTAAGTAGTTGTCCTGTTACAATGAAAGGTTCTTCTACAGGCCGTGCGCCGATTCATGTTAGCATTATAATAGTAATTGCTAGTGTTCAGAATATTGCTTTATTTAAGGGATAGAATTGATTGCTTGAAAATATCTTTTTGCCTGAGAACGGTAAGGTGTATAGGATTATTACTGAAAAGGCTAAGGCGATTACCCCTCCCAATTTGTTAGGGATTGACCGCAGGATTGCGTAGGCAAATAGGAAATACCATTCAGGTTGAATGTGCACTGGAGTTACTAGTGGATTTGCTGGGGTGAAGTTGTCTGGGTCAGCTAGTAAGTATGGGTTTATTAGGGATAGTGTTGTTATTAGAGCTAAGGTAATAATGAGTCTTAGTGTGTCTTTTAGGGAAAAGAAGGGGTGGAATGGGATTTTGTCTAAATTACTATTTACTCCTAGTGGGTTATTAGAGCCTGTTTGGTGTAGAAATAATAGGTGCACTATTACTATTGCAGCGATAATGAATGGTAATAGGAAGTGAAGAGAAAAGAAGCGGTTTAAGGTGGCGTTGTCTACAGCGAATCCACCCCATACTCACTGTACTACGGATGTTCCTAGGTATGGAATGGCTGATAATAAGTTAGTGATTACGGTGGCCCCCCAAAAGGATATTTGCCCTCAGGGTAAAACGTAGCCTAGGAAGGCAGTGGCTATAACAAGTAATAGGATTGATACACCGATTATTCAGGTGTGTACAAGGTTGTAGGAACTGTAGTAGATTCCCCGCCCGATGTGGGTGTAAATGGCTACGAAAAATAGGGAAGCACCGTTAGCATGTGTGGCACGGATTAGTCAACCTTGGTTTACATCTCGGCAAATATGGTTTACTCTGTTAAATGCGGCTTCTACGTTAGGGCAGTAATGTATTGCGAGGAATAGACCTGTTACGATTTGTATTACTAGGCATAGCCCTAGAAGTGATCCGAAGTTTCATAGGGTAGAAATGTTGGATGGTGACGGTAGATCGATTAGGGAATTATTAACAATTTTAATTAGGGGGGAATACTTGCGTAAGGGAGTTTTCATTAGTTTATTTGGCGAATTGAACCTTGCTTGAAATTAGTGATTTTGACAGATACTACTAAAGCTAGTAGTAAGTATATTATGAGTAGTATTAGGGAGAAGCTTAGAGGTAAATTGATGAATTTATTTATTGATATTTGTGTATTTAAAAGTAATGGCAGGTTGGTAGTTTCCTCTGTTTTGATTGTTATTTTGGGGTAGTAAGAAATTACTGCATAAGCGGTAAGTGGCAAAGTCATTATTAAAGTGGTTTTGTTCCTAATTTTGAACTTTTCGTTTGATGCTACTCTTGTCATGTATATGAAAAGCACTAGTATTCCCCCCACTATGATGAGAAAGAGGATGTAAGAGAATCATAGATCTGGGCTGAAACTGGCTATTATTAGTGCGATTGAGGTTGTTTGGAGTAAAAGAATTGTGCCTATGGATACAGGGTGTTTTATTATGATGAGAGCCGTTCTTATTACTAAGGATGTTAGGAGTAAAATTGATAGTATTTCAAGAAGTAGTTTATTTTAAAGCGTTAATTTTGGGGATTAAAGATAGGTTTTTCTTTTTCTTGATGTTTTTAAAGCTTGGCTTAATTTTAGTTTACAAGACTAGTATTTTTCTTAAATTATAAAAACTAATGATAGCTTTAAAGGTCGCGGGTATTTACATGTTTTTATGCGGGTTGTTAGGGTTTGCTATGAAACGAAAGCATTTGCTTTTGATGTTGCTTTGTATAGAGTTTGTTGTTGTTTCTTTGTATTTTTTGCTGTTTGTGTATCTTAGGGGATTAGGAAGGGATTTCTTTTTTTGTATGGTTTTTCTTACGTTTACTGTGTGTGAGGGGGTACTAGGGTTATCAGTTTTAGTAAGGTTAGTTCGTACGCACGGTAATGATTATTTTCAGAGATTTGGGGTGTTATGATAGGGTTTCTTTTTGGCTTGGTTATAAGGGTTCCTTTATGTTTTGTGGCTGGATTTTGACTTAATCAAATTGTTTGGTTGTTTTTGAGGTTTATGTTTTTGCTGTATTTTGCTTTTAGCGGGCTGTTTACTAGTATTTCAATGGATTTGGGTTGTGATTTGTTATCTAGTTCTTTGGTGATACTAAGGTTCTGGGTTTGTAGGCTTATAGTGATGGCAAGGGGGCAGGTTTATTTGGGCGGCAATTGGAGTCGTTTTTTTTTGGCAGTTGTTTTAGGGTTGATAGTTTCTTTGTATCTGACTTTTAGTGCCTTGAATTTGTTTGTTTTTTATGTGTTTTTTGAGGTGAGACTTATTCCGACTTTAATTCTTATTGTAGGTTGGGGGTATCAACCTGAGCGTTTGCAGGCTGGGTTGTATTTACTTTTTTATACTATAATGGCGTCGTTGCCTATGATGGTGTCCTTGTTTTATTGTTATGAAAAGTTTATGAGTTTGCATTATTACTTCTTTTCAGGGGTAGATAGGTTTGTAGTTTATTTGTTATTAAATTTTGTTTTTTTTATTAAGATTCCAATGTTTTTCGTTCACCTGTGATTGCCTAAGGCTCATGTTGAAGCGCCTGTTTCTGGTTCAATGGTTTTGGCAGGGGTTATACTTAAGTTAGGCGGATACGGGATATTACGGCTTATAGTAATGTTTGCTTTTTTTCTTGATAGGGCTAATTTGTTTTTTATTAGACTGAGTCTTTTAGGGGGTGTTATTGTTTCATTGATTTGTTTGCGTCAAAGGGATATTAAGTCTTTGATTGCTTATTCTTCTGTTAGTCATATGGGCCTTGTTTTGTCGGGGATTATGACTTTAAATTGCTGGGGGATGAGCGGTGCTCTTGTTATGATGGTTGCACATGGGCTATGTTCTTCAGGTCTTTTTTGTTTGGCTAATATTTGTTATGAGCGTTTACTCAGGCGTAGTATTTACGTTAATAAGGGCCTTATTAATATTATGCCTAGCCTTTCTTTGGCGTGGTTTATGCTCATTTCTTCTAGTATGGCGGCGCCACCATCTTTAAATTTGCTTGGGGAGATTATGCTTATTAACAGTGTAGTAGGGCTAAGCGTGTCTACTATATTTTTTTTAATGAGTATTTCTTTTTTAGGGGCTGTCTATTCTTTGTTTTTGTACTCTTTTACACAGCATGGGAGTTACTATGGTGGTTGTTTCTCTTACTTTCCTTGTAGGTTGCGGGAGTATCTGGTTTTAGGGTTGCATTGAATTCCCTTAAATGTTGTGGTTTTGACAGGAGGCTGGGTTGTTTTATGATTTTATTTAAGTAGTTTAAGTAAAACACTGATTTGTGGGGTCAGGGATATATTTATAGTATTTTAAATATTGCCTAATATTTGTGTTATTTATTTTGGTTTATTTGGTAGTATTAGTGTGGCATTGTTTATTTTGGGGGTTTATTTTTTAGCTTTAGATTATAGCGTTTTTTTTGAGTATAATCTTGTTATAATGAATTCGGGCGGAATTGTTATGACTTTTTATTTTGACTGGATATCGCTTGTGTTTATTAGGTTTGTTTTGATTATTTCTGGCATAGTAGTGTATTATAGGCAGGAGTATATGGCAGGAGATTTGTACATTAATCGTTTTATTATTTTGGTTGCTATGTTTGTTCTTTCTATGGTTTTGCTTATTGTTAGCCCTAATTTAATTAGTATTTTATTGGGCTGGGATGGGCTGGGCCTGGTTTCTTATTGTTTGGTTATTTATTATCAAAATGTTAAGTCTTTTAGGGCTGGGATATTAACAGCTTTAAGCAATCGTTTGGGTGATGTGGCGCTTTTGATGGCGATTGCTTGGATACTAAATTTTGGTAGTTGGAACTATGTATTTTACTTGGAGGAGTTAAAGGGTGACAAAAGCATAGTTTTTGTTACTTGACTTGTAATTTTAGCAGGAATGACTAAGAGTGCTCAGATCCCATTTTCTTCATGGCTGCCTGCTGCTATGGCAGCGCCTACGCCGGTTTCGGCCTTGGTTCATTCTTCTACATTAGTGACTGCAGGGGTTTACTTGCTTATTCGGTTTAATTATGCTTTGGGTGAAAATGCTGTGTATTTTTTATTATTTATTTCTAGGATGACTATGTTTATATCTGGTTTAGGGGCTAGCTTTGAATTTGACTTGAAAAAAATTATTGCTTTGTCTACTCTTAGTCAGCTTGGTCTTATGATTATAGTTTTGTCCTTAGGCGGCTATAAGCTGGCGTTTTTTCACTTGCTGGTGCATGCTTTGTTCAAGGCTTTGTTGTTTATGTGTGCTGGTAGTATTATTCATTCAATGGGTAATGTCCAAGACATTCGTTGTATGGGGGGGTTAGGTACGGGTATGCCCATTGTTTCTAGGTATTTTAATATTTGTAATTTAGCTTTATGTGGCCTACCGTTTCTTAGAGGGTTTTACTCTAAGGACTTGGTTGCTGAGGTTATGAGCATGGGGTATGTTGGTGGCTATATTTATATGATTTTTTATTTGTCTTTAGGTTTAACTGTCTGTTATAGGTTTCGGTTGGTTTATTATGGATTTGTAGGTAATGGTAATTATGGGGCTATAAGGTCGGTGAGGGAATCTGGTTCGATAATGTTACGTGGCATAACAGGGTTAATTTTTTTTGTAGTGTTTATAGGTAGGCTGTTATGTTGGCTTATTTTTCCTTTTCCATATGTTATCATTCTCCCTACTTTTATGAAGGTGACTGCTTTATTGTTTATTTTTTTGGGAATGTACTTGGGCTATGAGTTAGCTAAATTTGATTTTAGCCGAGTTAACCTTTCTTTAAAAAGGTATAAGCTTTCGTGGTTTTTTAGGGGGATGTGGAATATACCTGTTATTTCAACGTTAGGAGTTAGGTACTATCCTTTAGTGGGGGGTTCAGCTATGTTCAAATCCCTTGACCATGGTTGGGCAGAGTTTTTTGGGGCTCAAAAGATTTATATGATTTTGAGGGGCAAGTCGACATTGGTGCAATTGGTAATGTTTAATAGTATTAAGGTTTTCTTTGTGTTAATAGTTGTGTGGTTTTTTCTTGTTTTTATGTTTTGCTTGGATAGCTTATGTAGAGCGTGATATTGAAGATATCAAGGAGATTAATATTTTCAGGTATTTATAAGCCTTAGCTAAATCTACACTGAAAATGTAGGGTTTTTATTAAACTATATAAATAGAAATACAAACGTTTACGCTTTATTATAAGTTAGAAGCTTACTTTTGGGTATTTCTTTAATTGGAGCTTTGGCTCAATTATACCATTAACAGTGGTAGACCTCTTTTTGGTTTCAATTAAAAATAAGGACAGTCGGTCAGATTTTTAGGTCGAAACTAAATGCAATGGTTTGCTTCTTACTTAAGATAGAATGACTTAGTCAGCTATTTTTAATTGCAAGTTAAATGTTATTATTAACTACTACCCTATGATGTTCACGTGAGTGCACCCTGTGACCATTCGTGGAATAGTCCTATTAGGAGAATAACAATAAACGCTGTTATTACGGTAGTGTAGATTAGTATGTTATTGTACTTTATTGAAATAATAAGGGGAAATAGGAGGGTAATTTCTACATCGAAAATTAGGAAGATGATTGCGATTAGGAAGAAGTGTAGGGAGAACGGTATTCGGGCTGAAGATTTAGGGTCAAATCCGCACTCAAAAGGGGAACTTTTTTCTCGGTCTAGAAGGGTTTTCTTTGATGTCAGGTTGAGTAACAAAATTACTGCAGTAATAATTATTACGATAATTGCTGCGGCTAGCGTTATTAGTATTATTACTTGTGCTGTTTGAAGATCTTTTGATTGGAAGTCAAAAATAATGATTATACTACGCAAGCAACTACCTCATCAATACAGGGAGATGTATAAAAACAGTCATACTACGTCTACGAAATGTCAGTATCAAGCTGCGGCCTCAAAGCCGAAGTGATGAATTTGGGAGAAGTGGAGGCCTGTATGGCGGATAAGGCAAATTAGTAGGAAGGTTGTTCCAATGATTACATGTAGTCCGTGAAATCCGGTAGCTACAAAAAAGGATGATCCGTATGCTGCGTCGGCGATTGAGAATGGCGATTCTAAGTATTCGTAGCCCTGGAGTGCTGAGAAATATAGTCCAAGAATTACTGTTAGTAAAAGGGCTTGGGATGTTTGTTTGAAGTTGTTTTCTATTAATCTGTGGTGGGCTCATGTTACTGTAAGCCCAGATGTTAGTAGGATTAACGTGTTTAATAAGGGAATTTGTACTGGGTTGAACGGGTGAATACCCTTGGGTGGTCATAATATTCCTAGTTCTATAGCAGGGGCTAATCTGTTATGAAAGAAACCCCAGAAGAATGATGTGAAAAATAATACTTCGGAAGTAATGAACAGAATTATTCCCCAGCGTAAACCTATTGTTACCCCGAATGTGTGGTTACCCTGGTATGTTCTTTCCCGGGTAATATCTCGTCATCATTGATATATGATTATAAGTGTTGACGTAAATCCTACTAGTAGAAGTGATCTGTTGTATATGTGGAATCATTTGATTATGCCTGATATTATAACCAATGTTCTTAAGGAGCCTAAGATAGGCCATGGCCTTACTTCTACTAAATGATAGGGGTGATTTTTGTGGGTCATTAGTTTACTTCTCTCGAATAAAGGGTTCTTAGTACTGCAAATACGTAGGATTGAATTATTGCTACGGCGGACTCTAGTGTTAATAGTATGATTTGAGTAATAAGGAGAATTGTTAAGGTTGTGTTTGACAATAATGTTCCTGTGTTTCCTAGTAGTGTTATTAGTAAGTGTCCGGCAATTATATTGGCAGATAGCCGGATTGCTAGGGTTAGTGGGCGGATCAGGTTTCTGATTGTTTCAATACAAACTATGAAAGGTATGAGAAGGGGGGGAGTTCCTTGTGGCACTAAGTGGGCTAGTATGTGAATTGTATTGTTTATTCATCCGTATAGCATAAAAGATAATCATAAAGGCAGTGCCATAGAAAATGTTAATAGTAAATGTCTTGTACTTGTGAAAATATAAGGGAATAGCCCTAGAGAATTGTTGTATAGAATCATTGAGAAAACGGAAATGAATATAATAGTTGGTCCTTTTCTGGTAGGCCCTACTAGTGCTTTAAATTCTTTGTGTAAAGTATTGGTAATCAGGTTTCATAGGATATTTATTCGGGAAGGGATTAGCCAGAATGTTGAGGGAATCAGTAAAAAGCCTAGAATTGTACTTGTTCAATTTGCTGAGGTGTTTCAGTTGGCAGAAGGATCAAAGGATGAAAATAGGTTAGCTATCATTTTCAATTGGTTTCAGGCTTAGTTGTTGTTTTTTTATGAAATATGGGTTGGTGGTTTATGGTGTAAAAGGTTTTGATGTTGAACATGAGTAGAATTGCTGTGAATGAAAGTATTAATGATAATCAGCTTAGAGGGGCTATTTGGGGGATTAAAGACTAGCCGTGGCTAATTCCAGGCTGACAGGCTGATGTTATGTTTTAACTAAGTCTTTCATTAGAAGTATATGTTATTTACTATGAGGCGGTTTAAGAGACCGTTGCTTACTTTCAGCCATCTAATGGCTAGACAATTTTTGAGATTCATTTAATGAAAAATGAGGGTGAAATTCTTTCTACTACAATTGGTATGAATCTATGGTTTGCCCCACAGATTTCTGAGCACTGACCAAAGAATACTCTTGATCGTGATGTTGTAATGGCTACTTGGTTTAGTCGTCCGGGCGTAGCGTCTACTTTAACTCCTATTGAAGGTAGTGTTCACGAGTGAATTACGTCAGCAGCTGAAATCAGTATGCGGATGTGGGATGAGAAAGGTACCACCATTCGGTTGTCTACATCTAGTAGTCGAAAGCTGGTAATTAAGGGTTCTGTGGTTGGGATCATGTAGGAGTCGAATTCTGTGTTTTTGAAATCTGAATACTCGTATGATCAGTACCACTGATGTCCGACTGTTTTGATTGATACTGCAGGATTGCTTGTTTCATCGAGGATGTAGATTAGCCGTAGAGATGGGAGTGCGATAAAGATAAGTGTGATTGCGGGCAGGATGGTTCAGATTAGTTCGATTGTTTGTCCTTCCAGTAGAAACCGGTGTGTGAATTTGTTGATGAAAAGTCCTGCTATTACTTGTCTTACTAAGATTGTAATAGTGATTAGAATCAGCAAGGTGTGGTCATGGAAGAATGCTAGCTGTTCTATCAGGGGGGACGCTCTGTCTTGAAGAAGCGTGAGTTTTCAGGTTGCAATTTCTAAAGAAAGAGAAATCTTTATAATTGGGGCTTAAGTCCACCGCACTATTCTGCCACATTAGAAATTAGATGTTAGTATAGGAAGTTCAGAATAGCTATGTTCAGCGGGTGGTGTTGATTGTAGTCATTCGATTGATGCGGTCATGTTAAGGGGAATGAGTGTTTTTCGTGCGGCTGAGAATCTTTCTCATACGATAAATACTAGAAGTAGTACTCCGATAAGGGAAATGATTGATCCTACAGAGGAAACGATGTTTCATAGGGTGTATGCGTCGGGGTAGTCTGAGTATCGGCGGGGTATCCCGCTTAATCCTAGGAAGTGCTGTGGAAAGAAAGTTAAATTTACTCCAATGAATATAGTTAAAAATTGAATCTTGCATAATTTAGGCCTTAATGAAAGGCCTGTAAATAGAGGGTATCAGTGAATTAGGCCTCCTATGATGGCAAATACTGCGCCTATGGATAGAACGTAGTGGAAGTGGGCTACTACATAATAGGTATCGTGTAATATAATGTCAATAGAAGAGTTTGCTAGTACGACACCAGTGAGACCCCCTACTGTGAATAAGAATACAAATCCAAGTGCTCACAGAAGTGAGGGGCTGTATGTTAACTGGGTTCCGTGAAGGGTAGCTAATCAGCTGAAAATTTTGATTCCTGTAGGGACAGCAATGATTATAGTGGCGGATGTGAAGTATGCTCGGGTGTCAACGTCTATTCCTACAGTGAATATGTGGTGTGCTCATACTACGAATCCAAGCAAACCGATTGCTATTATTGCGTAAATCATTCCTAGGGTTCCGAAGGCTTCCTTTTTTCCTCTTTCTTGGCTGATAATGTGAGAGATTATACCAAACCCTGGTAGAATGAGAATGTAAACTTCAGGATGTCCGAAAAATCAGAATAGGTGCTGGTAAAGAATTGGGTCTCCCCCTCCTGCGGGGTCAAAGAAGGATGTATTGATATTGCGGTCAGTTAGTAGCATGGTGATTGCGCCTGCAAGAACAGGGAGTGATAGGAGTAATAGTACTGCAGTGATTACTACCGCCCATACGAAGAGCGGTATTCGGTCTAATGATATTCCCTGGGGTCGCATATTGATTACTGTGGTAATGAAATTTACAGCACCTAGAATTGATGAGATTCCAGCTAGGTGAAGTCTAAAGATTGCGAGGTCGACTGAGGAGCCACTGTGAGCAATATTAGATGATAGTGGGGGGTACACTGTTCATCCGGTTCCTGCTCCGTTTTCTACAACTCTTCTTATTAGTAAAAGTGAGAGAGATGGTGGAAGTAATCAAAAGCTTATGTTATTTATACGGGGGAAAGCTATATCAGGGGCGCCTAATATTAAAGGTACTAGTCAGTTTCCGAATCCGCCGATTATAATAGGCATTACTATGAAAAAAATTATTACGAAAGCGTGTGCGGTTACGACTACGTTGTAGGTTTGGTCGTCTCCGATAAGAGAACCAGGGTTGCCTAGTTCTGCCCGGATTATCATTCTTAGTGATGTTCCCACTATTCCTGATCAGGCTCCAAAGATGAAGTAAAGTGTTCCAATGTCTTTGTGGTTGGTTGAGAATAGCCACTTATTCAGTAGTGTGGCTGAATTAGGCAATAGACTGTAAATCTATTCATGAGTAAATTTCCACTGTTATTGGTTGGCCTAATAGTCAAGTATGATATTAAATTGCAAGTTTAGAGGTAAGAAATTTTTAGGCTTTGGTTCTTGCGTGGGGGGGGGGCCACTTAAGGCTTAGATGCTTCTATTTACAACTTTGAAGGTTATTAGTTTACTTAACTTAAATCCTTATTTAATAGGAGTTAAGGATTAAGGTGCAAATAAGTATTCTTCCAATGTTTATTATGTTTGTAGCGTGTAGCCATCTGGCTGAAATTTCTGAGTTTAGCTTAGGCTCGGTTGTTGCTATAATTAGTGATGGAATTACTATTCGTATGTAGATGAATAGTATTACTAGAGTTGCTAGTACTATAATTAGGGTAATTGCGATTATCCTGTTTTTTGTCATTCAGTTGATTACCAGCCATTTTGGTAAAAATCCAATGAATGGGGGTAGTCCTCCGAGTGACATGAATTGGATTATTAGGGAGATTTTGGTTATTTTATTTTTGTTAGCAAAATTATTGAGTTGAGTGGTGTAAAAGGTTTTGGTTGCTTTAAATGTTAGCACGATATTTAGGTTGATTAACGAGTACACTAAAAAATAGGACGTTCATGTTGATAGTGAAATTATTATTGTTGCTAATATTCAGGCAATGTGATTAATAGACGATAGGGCTATAATTTTGCGTAGTCTGATTTGGTTGAAAGCTCTTAGTGTTCTTGCTAGAAGGGAGAATATAATGGATGCAGTTAATAGGGAATTTCTGATTGAATTGGTTATGAGTATGATTATGGGTGCAATTTTTTGTCAGGTGAGGGTAATAAGAGTATTATTCCATGAGAGTCCTTCAATAACTTCGGGCAATCAGAAATGGAATGGTGCAGCGCCTGCTTTTGTTAGTAAGGCGGAATTTATTATTAGATTTAAGGCGAGATTCATTTGGGGGAAAATGAATTCGTTTTCTATTAATAATAGAATTACTGCTGCTAGTAGGGCGGTAGAAGCTATGGTTTGGGTAATAAAATATTTTATTGCGGCTTCAGTAGATAGCATGTTGTTTTTTTGTATGAAAATTGGTACGATTGACAGTAGGTTAATTTCTAGGCCTAGCCATATGGTTAGTCAAGAGTAGGACGAAACCGTTAGCAGTGTTCCTATTACTATTGTGTTAATGAATACTATTCGGTGTATTTTGACTAAAAAGGGAAAGGGTTTACTTTCATTGGCAGGGTATGAACCTGAGAGCTTGCTTAGCTTACCTTTTTATGTTTTAGTATAGGATGTACAAGGGTTTTTGGTACCCTAGGAGGCGGATTGGGTCTGTCAAATGTAATGAAAACACGGGAGTGTATAATTTACTCTATCAAAGTAATCCTTTTTCAGGCATTTCATT